AAGACTAATTAGAATTTGTGATACATATATAAAATCTTATATTGATAACTATATATAAATATTCATTTTATATAGAAATAGAACCTGGAAAATAAAAAATGTTGAAATTTTACGTTCGCGAGAGTTTAGTTTAGTTAACAAATCGTAGTCACTAATTTTGAAAATCAAGAATGCATAAAAATTACACACTTTTTATACAGCTCTTTTTGTAAAGTTAAAAAAAAAAAGTACTTAGATAATTCAAATTTTACTAACTTATTATGTTTGTTATTTTAATTTTTTTTTAAAATCTTAAAATGTAAGATGCCTGATTAAAGGGTAATTTTGATAGAATTAATAATGTGGATAAACACTCTTACAATTATATTTAATAGAATTTTATCTACCTCCTAAAGTTCCAAAAACCTTTATACAAAATATACTAAAATATAGAGAGGTAAGCTAATTTAAGCTCCTGGGTTCATACCCCATTTATGAAGGTCCACCCCTTTCCTCTCTAATTATAAAATTTTATAAATTAATATTTACTTTAACTATAATTATAGGAACTTTAATTACTATTTCTTCTTACTCTTGAATAAGAATATGAATGGGCCTAGAAATTAATTTACTTTCAATTATTCCATTATTAAAATCTATTAATAATCAATTTCCTGCTGAATCAGCATTTAAATATTTCATTATTCAATCCATTGCATCCACAAGATTCCTTTTCAGAATAATTCTTAATTATAATTTAATTGAACAATTAAATAACTTTTTTAACTTAACAATTAATATTATTTTTTACGCCAGAATTTTAACTAAAATTGGCGCAGCGCCCTTCCATGCCTGGTTCCCTGAAGTTCTTGAAGGCCTGTCATGAAGAAAATGTTTTATTATATTAACATGACAAAAAATCGCCCCAATAATTATTATTTTACAAAACTTCAAATTCAATTTTATAATATTAATTATTATTATATTATCCTCATTCACAGGAAGAATTTTAGGGTTAAATCAAATTAGTTTACGAAAGATTATAGCCTATTCCTCAATTAATCATATTAGATGAATACTAGCTAGAATTCCGAGAACAAAAATTATTTGATTGATATACTTCCTAATTTACACCATAATCTCCCTAGTTATTATTTTAACCCTAAACTACATAAAACTTTACTTTTTTCATCAATTAGGGTTTTTAAAAAATAATAAAATTTTAAATATATTATTAAGATTAAATTTCCTTTCATTAGGGGGACTACCCCCTTTTCTAGGATTTTTCCCTAAGTGATTAACTATCAATTTTTTAATTTTAAATAATAACTTTTTTATTGCATTAATACTAATTATTTTCACATTAATTTCATTATTTATTTATACCCGGATTACATTTTCCTCTTTAACACTCCTAAATAAAGACTATCAAATAAAAGAAATTACTAAGACGACATTATGATTAATTCAATTAAACTTTCTAATTTTAAGAAGGCTTCTATTATGCCCAATTATATTTAATTATTTTTAAGGATTTAAGTTAAAAAAACTAGTAACCTTCAAAGTTAAATATAGATAAATTAATCTAAGCCTTAAATTTATATAAACCTTTAAATTTGCAATTTAATATCATAATTGACTATAAGACTGGTAAAAAGGTAACCCTATAAATAAATTTACAATTTATCGCCTAAATTTCAGCCATTTTACCGAACAAATGATTATTTTCAACAAATCATAAAGATATTGGAACTTTATATTTTATTTTTGGAGCTTGATCTGGAATAGTAGGAACTTCCCTCAGCCTACTAATTCGAATTGAATTAGGCAACCCAGGAACACTTATTGGAAATGATCAAATTTATAATACAATTGTTACAGCCCACGCATTTATTATAATTTTTTTCATAGTTATACCTATTATAATTGGAGGATTTGGAAATTGACTAGTACCCCTAATACTAGGAGCACCAGATATAGCATTCCCCCGAATAAACAATATAAGATTCTGATTGTTGCCCCCCTCTTTAACCCTGCTAATTATAAGTAGAATCGTTGAAAACGGAGTAGGAACAGGATGAACAGTTTATCCCCCCCTATCTGCTAATATCGCCCATAGAGGGTCCAGAGTAGATTTAGCTATTTTTAGACTGCATTTAGCTGGTATTTCATCAATTCTTGGGGCCGTAAACTTCATTTCAACTGTAATTAATATGCGACCAAGAGGTATATTATTAGACCGAACACCTTTATTTGTTTGAGCCGTTGTAATTACCGCCATTCTTCTCCTTCTGTCTCTACCAGTTTTAGCTGGGGCTATTACCATATTATTAACAGATCGAAATTTAAATACTTCATTTTTTGATCCTGCAGGAGGGGGTGACCCAATTCTTTATCAGCACTTATTTTGATTTTTTGGTCACCCAGAAGTTTATATTTTAATTTTACCCGGATTTGGTTTAATTTCACACATTATTACTCAAGAAAGAGGAAAAAAAGAATCATTTGGATCTTTAGGGATAATTTATGCCATAATAGCAATTGGTTTATTAGGATTTGTCGTATGGGCACACCACATATTTACAGTTGGTATAGATGTTGATACACGAGCTTATTTCACATCAGCCACAATAATTATTGCTGTTCCAACAGGAATTAAAGTTTTTAGATGATTAGCAACTCTTCATGGAACAAAAATTTCTTATAGACCATCAATTTTATGGGCTCTAGGATTTGTATTCCTTTTTACTATTGGAGGATTAACTGGGGTTGTCCTAGCAAATTCTTCTATTGATATTGTGCTTCACGATACTTATTATGTAGTAGCTCACTTTCATTATGTTTTATCTATAGGAGCGGTATTTGCTATTATAGCGGGGTTTATTCAATGATACCCTCTATTTACTGGATTAACCTTAAATAATAATTTATTAAAAATTCAATTTTATACTATATTTGTGGGGGTAAATTTAACATTTTTTCCCCAGCATTTCTTAGGATTATCAGGGATACCTCGACGATACTCTGATTATCCAGATACTTTTTTAAAGTGAAATTTAATCTCATCTATTGGATCTTTAATTTCATTAGTGGCCGTAAACTTAATATTATACATTATCTGAGAATCATTCTCCATAAAACGAAAAAGGGTATCCGCCTTAAATATAACATCATCAATTGAATGAATTCAATCGTTACCTCCTGCTGAACACACTTACTCCGAACTGCCATTAATTACTAGAAATTTCTAAAATGGCAGAATAGTGCATTAGATTTAAGATCCAAATATAAAGTTAAACTTTTTTTAGAAATTCCTTCATGAAAAAATATTGCACTCCAAGATAGGGCTTCCCCACTTATAGAACAATTATCATTCTTCCATGATCATACACTAATAATTTTAGTAATTATTACTACCCTTGTAGGCCAAATTATGATTAATGTTTTATTTAATAAATTTACTCATCAACTTCTTTTAGAAGGACAAATCATTGAAGTAATTTGAACAATCCTTCCAGCACTTATTTTGATTTTTATTGCCATCCCATCATTGCGTTTAGTTTATATTTTAGATGAAATTAATAACCCTATAATTTCAATTAAAACAATTGGTCACCAGTGATATTGATCTTATGAGTATTCGGATTTTAATAATGTTGAATTTGACTCTTATATAATCCCCTCCAATTCAGAAGAAACTCAAATATTCCGATTGCTTGATGTTGATAACCGTATTATTATCCCATACAATTCACAAATTCGTATCTTAGTAACATCAACAGATGTAATCCACTCATGAACAATTCCAAGTATAGGAGTTAAAATTGACGCAACCCCTGGCCGATTAAACCAAGTAAATCTAATTTCTAATCGACCTGGCCTATTTTTTGGGCAATGCTCAGAAATTTGTGGAGCAAATCATAGATTTATACCTATCATCCTAGAAAGGATTTCCCCTAAATATTTCATCTCCTGAATTTCTAAGTCACTTTAAACATTAGATGGCTGAAAAGTAAGCAATGGAATTTTAAATCATAAAATAGTATATTAACACCTACTTCTAATGAAGAATTTAGTTAAATATATAACATTAGATTGTCAAACTAAAATTATTAGTATTAATAATTCTTAATTCCCCAGATAGCCCCAATTAGATGATTAACATTATATTTTATTTTTATTTTAACTCTATTCCTATTTTTAGCTCAAAATTACTTCACAAAAATTGATTCTTTAGAAAAAAATTCTAAATCAATTTATAAATCAAAATTAAACTGAAAATGATAATAAATTTATTTTCATCATTTGACCCATCAACAAATTTTAATACATCTATAAATTGATTAAGAACTTTTATTGGATTGGCCTTTATTCCAATTATATTTTGAAAAATCCCTTCACGTACATTAATATTATGAAATAAAATTTTAATAACTCTTCATAAAGAATTTAAAACACTTATTAGAAGGTATAAATCCCAGGGAAACACCCTTTTAATAATTAGACTATTTTCATTAATTTTATTTAACAACTTTATTGGATTATTCCCTTATATTTTTACTAGTACAAGTCATATAGCATTAACATTAACACTAGCACTACCATTTTGATTAAGATTTATAATCTTTGGATGAATTAATAATACAATTCATATATTAGCCCATCTTGTACCAACAGGAACTCCTGGTATCCTTATACCCTTTATAGTATGCATTGAAACAATTAGAAATATTATTCGTCCGGGCACATTAGCTATTCGCCTATCAGCAAATATAATTGCAGGACATTTATTATTAACTCTTTTAGGAAATACGGGATCAAATATGTCTATATTAATATTAAACCTTTTAATTATTGTTCAAATTCTACTTTTAGTATTAGAATCAGCTGTAGCTATTATTCAATCTTATGTATTTACTGTGTTAACAACTTTATACTCAAGAGAAGTGATTTAATGTCAAGATGGAAAAATCATCCATTTCACTTAGTAGAAATTAGACCATGGCCAATTTTAGGCGCTTTTGGAACTATAATTATAGTTACAGGACTAGTAAAATGATTTCACTTATTTAACGTAAATTTATTTATTATTGGTACGGCAGTAAATTTATTAGTTATATATCAATGATGACGAGACGTAACCCGTGAAGGAACATATCAAGGATTACATACTTATAAAGTAGCCTTAGGATTACGGTGAGGAATAATTCTTTTTATTATTTCAGAAGTATTTTTTTTTATCTCTTTCTTTTGGGGATTTTTTCATAGATCATTAGCCCCTACTATTGATATTGGGATAAATTGACCTCCTAAGGGTATTATACCATTCAACCCATTAGAAATCCCCCTACTAAATACAATAATTTTATTAACTTCAGGGCTAACCGTAACCTGGGCCCATCATAGACTGATAGAAAATAATTTTAATCAAGCTATTCAAGGATTAACCTTAACAGTGGTTTTAGGAGTTTATTTTACTATTTTACAAGGATATGAATATATAGAAGCAACATTTTCTATTGCAGATTCAGTATACGGAGCATCATTTTTTATAGCAACAGGATTTCATGGATTACACGTAATTATCGGAACGACCTTCCTTTCTGTATGTTTAATCCGATTATACCTCAATCACTTTTCACCTATTCACCATTTTGGATTTGAAGCAGCTGCTTGATATTGACACTTCGTAGATGTAGTTTGACTATTCCTTTATATTTCAATTTACTGATGAGGTAGATACTTAAATAATATAAATATTATATTTGACTTCCAATCAAAAAATCTAGAATCTAGTTTAAGTAATAAAAATATTAATATTTACAATAATAATATTATTAACCTTAATATTTATTTTAACATTTATTTTAAACTTAACATCCAAAAAAAGTATTATTGACCGAGAAAAAAGATCCCCATTTGAATGTGGATTTGACCCAAAAAATTGTTCTCGTCTACCTTTCTCCCTGCAATTTTTCCTGATTGCTATCATCTTCCTAATCTTTGACATCGAAATTGCCCTATTATTACCATTAATTACTATTATAAAAATTTCCAACCCCGCAGTAATAATAACAACCAGTCTAATTTTTGTATTGATTTTACTTTTAGGGCTATTTCATGAATGAAAACAAGGAGCTTTAAATTGATCATATTAAATAAGAAACAATGTATTGTATTTAGTTTCGACCTAAAAATTAGATTTTTTTAATCCTTATTTGGGATAATAGTTAAAAATAACATTTAAATTGCAATTAAAAAATATTGACTATCAATCAATTTATCTCAATTAATTGAAACCAAAATAGAGGTATATCACTGTTAATGATAAAATTGAGCAATTCTCCGATTAAAGAAATATGTTATTCAAGAATAAGCTTCTAACTTAATTCTTAAGCGATGAAACTTCGTTTATATTTCTTATTTATTTAGTTTAAATAAAACATTACATTTTCATTGTAAAATTAGATTTTTATTCTAATAAATATTTAAAGATTTAGAATCTCCTTAGTAGCTTCAATACTACGCTCTAATAAGCTATTTAAACAAATAAAAATTATAAAACCTAAAATCCATAATAAAACAACTAAAATATATAATTTAAAATGATTTAATGAAAAATATTGAATTAAAGATCTTATAAAAGTTAATTTTAAAGACAAATTTTTTCTCCCGTAAAATTCAATTCATCCTTGATCAATTTTCTTTAAATATAATAATCCTATAAATAAACTGTTACTATAAATAAAAATTGTAGATAAAAAAGGTATATTTCATATAGAACCTAAATAATATTTTAAGTTTAATCTCTTCTTACTAAATTCATAACTCAAATTAAACTTAAATCTTTCGGACCCTAAATAAACCCCTATTGAAATAAAAATTAAAGTTATAACCTTTATTAATAAAGGTAAAAAAATAAAAAAAGGCTTTATAAAAATAACCCAAGACAATAAAGAACCTATAAAAACTACTAACAAAATTAAACCAAATATTCCCTTTAATATTATAGAATTTTCCTCGATTAAAGAACTAATTCTTATAAAATTATAAGAACCAAACAGCAAATAATAAGATAAACGAAATCTATAACAAACAGTTAAACCAATAGAAACATAAAAAATTATATAAACAAATATATTTAAATAATTTATTCTCAAAACCTCTACAATTAAATCTTTAGAATAAAATCCAGATAAAAAAGGTAAACCACATAAAGAAAAATTACAAATTATTATTAAAGTAGTAGAAATGGGTATATGATTAATTAAACCACCTAAATAACGAATATCTTGTATATTACTGAAATTATGGATAATTAGACCTGCACACATAAAAAGCAAAGCCTTAAATAAAGCATGAGTCAACAAATGAAAAAAAGCTAAATCTATTCTTCCCAATCTCAAAATCCCTATCATTAAGCCAAGCTGACTTAAAGTTGATAAAGCAATAACTTTTTTTAAATCAAATTCAAAATTAGCCCCTATTCCAGATATAAATATTGTTATTATAGAAAAAAATAATATTAAAAACATTAAGTAGGAATGAAAAGAATCACTAAATCGAATTAATAAATAAATACCTGCCGTAACTAATGTAGAAGAATGGACTAAAGAAGAAACAGGGGTAGGGGCAGCCATAGCTGCAGGCAATCAAGATGAAAATGGAATCTGAGCTCTTTTTGTTATCGCAGCTAAAACGATTAAAAAAGAAATAATCTGCATACAATAGTCATCATATATAACCTGTAAATAAAAAATATAATTTCAACTCCCAAAATTTAGCATTCAAGCAATAGATATTAATAAAGCCACATCACCAATTCGATTTGTTAAAGCTGTTAATATACCAGCATTATAAGACTTAACATTTTGATAATAAATTACTAAACAGTAAGAAACCAATCCCAATCCATCTCATCCTAACAAAATTCTTACCAAATTAGGCCTAATAATTAATAACATTATAGATAAGACAAATATTACAACTAATATAATAAAACGATTTAAATTTAAGTCTCCGTATATATAATCCCCACTATAATAAATAACTATACAAGAAATAAATAAAACAAATCTTATGAACAAAAGAGATATTCAATCCAATAAAATTACCATCCTAATATTTAAAGATGTATATATTAATAAATTATATTCCATAACTAAACAATAATCTAATATAGAAAATATTATACTAAGTATGAATAATCTAAATGATAAAATAAAAAAAAAATATGAATAAATATTACAAATTATTATTCAAAATAATAATATATCTTTAGATCCACAAACTAAAATTTTATAAATTAAACTATTTGAATATAATAAAAATAAATCTCCCTTTAAAATTAATATAACCAAGGGAAATCAATGTAAAAATAATACTAAATATTCTCGCCTAGACCCAACATAAAAAGAATATAAACCGGAATAATTTACACCATGTTGGATATAAGAAAATAAAAATAATGAATACGCAGCCCTTATAAAAGAAATTAAACCTAATAAAATTATTAAAACCCTGCTATATATAACCAAACTATTAATTAAGAAAATTTCACCAAGTAAATTCAATGAAGGCGGAGCAGCTATATTGCTAATACAAAAAATAAATCACCAAAAAGATAATCTAGGAATATAAGACATTATACCCTTATTTAAATATAAACTACGCCTTGAAACTCGTTCATAATTAATATTAGCCAAACAAAATAATCCAGATGAACACAAACCATGGGCCAATATTAAAATGTAACCACCTCTAATTCCTCACGTATTAATAGTTAAAATACCTGATAAAACTAGACCTATATGAGAAACAGAAGAATAAGCAATTAAAGATTTAATATCAACTTGACGCAAACAAATTCAAGAAACTACTACACCTCCAAATAGACTAATAATAATAAAATAAAAATTAATCTCAGCCCAAATTGGCAAAAAAATTTTTATTACACGAATAATTCCGTAACCCCCTAATTTTAATATAACTCCAGCCAAAATTATTGAACCCGATACTGGAGCTTCAACATGAGCTTTGGGAAGCCACAAATGAATAAAAAATATAGGAATTTTAACTATAAAAACCAAATTTAAACTAAAATATAAAATGTATCTAGAAGAATATTCAAATTTATAAAAAAATAACCTATTAAAATAATTATAAATATAAAATAAACCAATTATTATAGGAAGAGAAAAAAATATTGTGTAAAATAATAAATACATCCCCGCCTCAATTCGTTCAGGTTGATAGCCTCAACCAATTACTAAAATTAATGTAGGAATAATACTAACCTCAAAAAAAAAATAAAACGAAAAAATATTTAATGAAGCAAAAGAAATAAATAAACTAATTATTATAAAATTAATTATAAACAAAAACAGATTATAATAATTATTATTTTTATAAAGCTTAAAACTTGATATAATTATTAAAATACAAATTCAATATGATAGTAAAACCAGAAAATAACTCAATAAATCACAGCCAAAAACAAAGGAAATTAATGTAAAAGAAAAATAATTATACCTAACTATAAAAATAACTATAAAAAAAATAAATAAATATTGAAAAAACCAAAAAGAAATTATAAATCTTAAAGGAATCATAAAAATTAAACAAAATAAATTAGCTATCATAAAAAAGAAAATCCTATTAAAAAATCATTACCATAACTTCGAATTATCAGAACTAAAATTCCTAACCCCAAAACCCCCTCTGAAACTCTCAAAATTAAAAACAATATCAAAAAAAAATATTCATAACCTAAAAATCTCAAAAATATAAATATACCATAATATAAAGATAAAATTATAAATTCTAATCTTAAAAGTAATAAAAGTATATGTTTATATTTTAATAAAAAAGAAATTAGACCAGAAAAATATATTAAACATAAAAAATATAATTCTATTGACATTTAAGTTTTAATAATTTAATAAAAATATTGGTCTTGTAAATCAAAAATAAGGCAATCTTTTAAAACTTCAAAGGAAGATATAATCTATCTTAAATCTCCAAAATTCATATTTTAATTAAACTATCCCTTGATATTAATATCATAATTATATTTATTCCTATTTCAGTGTCATTCATAATATTAAATCACCCCCTATCAATAGGATTTAATATCCTTATATTAACAATTACAATTTCGTTAACAACAGGAATAATAAATTCAACATTTTGATTTTCTTACATTCTCTTTCTAGTCCTAATCGGAGGATTACTAATTTTATTTATTTATATAACAAGAATTGCATCAAACGAAAAATTTAAATTTTCTACCAAATTAATGATAATTAATCTAATAATAATTATAATAAGATATATAATATTAAACAATTTAAATTTTAAAACAAAAATTAAAGATATAAATCAATATATAGACTCAATAAACTTATCAATAACCAATTTAAAATACTTTTCACCATCATTAACAATTATTTTAATTTCAGCCATAATATACTTATTAATTACACTTATTATAATTGTAAAAATTACTAAAAAAGAAAAAGGACCCATTCGACAAAAATAATGAAAATACCCATCCGAAAAATTAATCCACTTTTCAAAATTTTTAATAGCTCCTTAATCGACTTACCCTCACCTGCCAACATTTCATATATATGAAATTTTGGATCCTTATTAGGTCTATGTTTAATAATTCAAATTATTACAGGGTTATTTTTAGCAATACATTATTGTCCAAATATTGATATAGCTTTTAATAGAGTAGCTCACATTTGTCGAAATGTAAATCAAGGATGATTAATTCGAACATTACATGCAAACGGAGCATCATTTTTTTTTATTTGCCTATATATACACATCGGACGAGGAATTTATTATAATTCATTCATTTTAATTGAAACTTGAATATCTGGAGTAACTATTTTCTTCTTAGTAATAGCAACTGCATTTTTAGGTTATGTATTGCCATGGGGGCAAATATCCTTTTGAGGAGCAACAGTAATTACTAATTTATTATCAGCAATTCCATATTTAGGCACACAAATTGTTCAATGAATTTGAGGGGGATTCGCTGTTGATAATGCTACCTTAACACGATTTTTCGCCTTCCATTTCATCCTACCATTTATCGTAATAGCATTTATAATAATTCACCTTTTATTTCTTCATCAAACAGGATCAAATAATCCCTTAGGGTCAAATAGAAATATTGACAAAATCCCATTTCACCCCTATTTTACATTTAAAGATATTTTAGGGGCTATTGTTTTAATTTCAACTTTAACTATTTTAACATTAACAAACCCGTATATATTAGGAGATCCAGATAATTTTGTACCAGCCAACCCACTAGTTACCCCTATTCATATTCAACCAGAATGATATTTCTTATTTGCCTACGCAATTTTACGATCAATTCCTAATAAATTAGGAGGAGTAATAGCACTTGTTATATCCATTGCCATTCTTTATCTACTGCCATTTATAAAACAAAGAAAATTTTTAAGATCACAATTTTATCCTACTAAAAAAATTATATTTTGAACTTTAGTATCTACGTTTTTATTATTAACATGAATTGGAGCCCGACCTGTAGAAGACCCTTATATTTTAATTGGTCAAATTATCACTGTAATTTACTTTTTCAACTTTTTAGCTAACCCATGAATTAATAACAAATGAGATAAATTAATATTTAAATAGTTAATGAACTTGATCAAGTATATATTTTGAAAATATAAAAAAGAAATAAAATTTTCTATTAACTTATACTTAATTTTATTAACAAACTTTAAAAATTTAAAATAAGAAATTTAACTCTCTCATAAAAAAATAAAAAATTCAACGAAATAGGTAAATAAGATTTTCAAGCTAAATATATTAATTTGTCATAACGATAACGAGGAAGGGTCCCGCGGACTCAAATTCAAAAAAAAGAAATTAAACCAACATAAAAATAAAATATAAATGAATATAAATTACCCCCTAAAAATATTAAACTAGAAATAAAACTTATTAATAAAATACTACTATATTCAGCCATAAAAATTATTGCAAATCCACCCCTTCTATACTCAACATTAAAACCTGAAACAAGTTCTGATTCCCCCTCGGCAAAATCAAAAGGAGTTCGATTTGTTTCGGCTAATCCAGTAACTAACCACATTAAGCATAGAGGAAATAAATAAAGTAAAAATCAACAATCCTGAAAAAATATTAAATCAAAAAAGTTTAATCTTAATATTATAAATATAAATCTTATTAAAATCAAAATTAAACTTACTTCGTAAGAAATAGTTTGGGCAACAGAACGTAATCTCCCTAATAAGGAATAACTTGAATTAGAAGATCAACCAGATAACATAATCGTATAAACAGAAAATCTAGAAATTCTTAAAAAAAATATTATAGAAAGAGAAAAAGAATAATTAAATCTATAAAAAGGAATTCTCATTCACAAAAATAAACTTAATATTAAATTAACAATTGGACACAAATAATATAAACTAAAATTTGATATAAAAGGGTAAGTTTGTTCCTTAGAAAATAATTTAATAGCATCGCTAAAAGGCTGAAGTAACCCTATAAAACCGACCTTATTAGGACCCTTACGAATTTGAATATAACCTAAAATTTTTCGCTCAAATAAAGTTAAAAATGCTAAGCCAATTAAGACCATAATAACTATAAAAATTCTAGTCAACAAAATTAAAATTTTATCTAATAAAAACAAGTATTATTTGTAATATTAATTACATATAATGATTCTAAATCAAATGCACTATTCTGCCAAAATAACTAATAATATTCAAACAAATTTTAATTTAAAAAAAAATTGGTCCTTTCGTACTAAAATTTTTTAGTTAATTAAAGATAGAAACCAACCTGGCTCACGCCGGTCTAAACTCAGATCATGTAAAGTTTTAATGGTCGAACAGACCAAAAAATCAGCTTCTGCACCAATTCTAAACTTTAATCCAACATCGAGGTCGCAATCTTTTTTATCGATTTGAACTCTCTAAAAAAATTACGCTGTTATCCCTTAGGTAATTTTATCTAATAATCAAAAAATTTGGATCAAATAAACCATAAATCAATGTAATTAACAATTAAAGTTAAATTAATTTAATAATCACCCCAATCAAATATACAATAAAAATTAAAATATATCCTAAAAAATTAATTTTTAATAATATATAAAAATCTAAAGGGTCTTCTCGTCTTTTAATAAAATTTAAGCCTTTTTACTTAAAAGTAAAATTCAATATATTAATAAGAGACAGTTATTATCTCATCCAACCTTTCATTCCAGTTTTCAATTAAAAAACTAATGATTATGCTACCTTAGCACAGTCAAATTACTGCGACCATTCAATTTCATCATTGGGCAGGCCAGACCTAAAATCTTTTTACAATATAGGACATGTTTTTATTAAACAGGTGAATAATAATTTTGCCGAGTTCCTTTTATTAATCTTTCAGTAAAATATAAAATTACAAAAAAATTTACTAATTTTAACATTATTACTAAATTTAAAAAATTTTAAATCACATTCTAATATAAAAATTATAAAAAAATAAAATAATATAAAAAATTCTCATAATAATAAAATACAATAAAAAAGAAATTTTTATTCATAAATAAAAAATTTTAAATAATAATTAATAATTAATTTTTTAAAAAGCTAATCCCTTTTAAAATTAAATATTTCTAATAAAAATTTATAAATAAAAAAATTATTAAAAATAAATAAATTAAATTTATTTCTTAGAAAACCAGATAAATTTAAAAACGAATAACATTTCATTACAATAATTAATTTAATTATATTTATTCAACAATAAATAAAAAAATAATTATAGCTCTTTTAAATTCGGGATAATTATTAATTAATAAATTAAGTTATTAAACCCTGATACCCAAGGTACAAAAAATTAATTTTTCTTAAAAATAAAAAAATTTATAATCTTACAAACAAATAAACTATAATAAAAAAAATTATTTCAAAATAAATAATAAAAAAAAAATTTTAATAAAAATAATAATAAAAATTAAATATTAATAAAAACAAAATTTCAGATTAAATTATAAAATTATCATTTTAGTGTAAATAAAATACTTTATACTCAAGCTCTAATCTGATCTTTCTAGATTCACCTTCCAGTTAATCTACTATGTTACGACTTATTTCAAATTAATATTGAAAGCGACGGGCGATATGTGCATATTTTAGAGCCAATAATCATTTAAACAAAAAAATTAAAATTACTTTTAAATCCAAATTCAAAATTAATTCTTATTAATAAATCCTAAAATTATTTTATTGTAATCCATTTCTCTCTTAAAAAAGCTGCACCTTGATTTGAATTATTTTTAAATTAAAAATATTAAAAATTAAAATTTTAATAAAATTTTTAACAACAACGATATACAAACAATTTATAAGTATTTATTATCGTGGAATATCAATAACAGAACAGATTCCTCTAACTAGTCTAAAATACCGCCAAATTTTTTAAATTTCAAGAAAATAACTAATACTAATTAATCAAATTATTAACACCTAAAATAAAAGGGTCTCTAATCCTCGTTTAAAAAATAGAATTCTTAATTTCAATTTAAAAATCCAAAATTATTCTAATCAATAAAATTTCACCTAAAATTGATATATAATAATTTTAATCAAATTTAATTTAGTAATAATTAATAAAATTATATTACTTCTAATTGTATAACCGCAACTGCTGGCACAAAATTTGTCAGAATTAAAACTTATAACCAAATCCTTAATAATAATATTTTTAAAATTAAATACTGCTAGAAAATTTATCTAATAAAAATAATATTAGCATGTAAATCTTAAGAAAATATAATTCATTTTAAGCTAATATAAAATATAGTTAAAAAAAATTCTTAATAAATATAAACTCCGCCGTTTTAAGTTAACATTTAAGCTGCTTCCGTCGTTCTTTGCTTCCAAAATCCCTCATTTTCAAAGCTAGCTCCGCCGTTTCAAGTTAACATTTAAGCTGCTTCCGTCGTTCTTTGCTTCCAAAATCCCTCATTTTCAAAGCTAGCTCCGCCGTTTCAAGTTAACATTTAAGCTGCTTCCGTCGTTCTTTGCTTCCAAAATCCCTCATTTTCAAAGCTAGCTCCGCCGTTTCAAGTTAACATTTAAGCTGCTTCCGTCGTTCTTTGCTTCCAAAATCCCCCATTTTCAAAGCTAGCTCCGCCGTTTTAAGTTAACATTTAAGCTGCTTCCGTCAGATCTTAAAATATGACTACTTATATATTATAACTCTAATTTATAAATATATTTCAGTATTCAAATAATGTTCTTAACAAAGAAGATTCTAACGTCTATATTTAATTTTAATATATATAAAAGATTTATTTAAAATTCAGAATTAAGTTAAAAATCATTATTCTCTAAGAGGAGAACTTAAGTTCTTAATAATCTGATCTTTTACATTGATTACATATAATTTCTCTATACTGATTTAATCACACTTCTTAACTATATATATAAAATTC